TTTGATATTATTATAGAATTCGAATATTATAGAATATATTTATTAATAAATATATTCTATATTTTGAATTGGTTAGTCAATTGAAAGATTCCCCATAAGAATGATACTTATTAGAATTTGATACTAGTTCTTATGTCAATTCAATTTAAAAATTTCTAGTTGTTTTCAACACTTTCGAAATAAAAAAAGCAAGAGCAGCAAAGAAAGTCGACGGAAAAAAGAATATGTATTTTTTTTTTCTATTAAAAAAAAAAGATTAAACAAAAGGATTCGCAAATAAAAGCGCTAATGCGACAACCAGCCCATAAATAGTTAAAGCTTCCATAAAAGCCAGACTAAGTAATAAAGTACCTCGTATTTTGTCCTCTGCTTCCGGTTGTCGCGCAATCCCTTCTACAGCTTGCCCTGCAGCTGTGCCTTGACCAATTCCAGGTCCAATAGAAGCAAGTCCGACGGCCAAGCCAGCAGCAATAACAGAAGCAGCAGAAATCAGTGGATTCATGATAAGTTTCTCCTATTCCAAATAAAATAAAGAAAAGAAATAGTTAATAATATAATCAACCAAGAAATTATGACTTTCCTATTTCATTCTTGATATTTATCTTTATCTAGTCGAAGTGTAATTCAAAATTTCAAACTGAAATAATGATTTTTATTTCACTATCCAAATTACTTCGATTTTTCTTTTCGTTTCTATCTATGTAGTTTTTTGTGAATACATACAATTTTTTTTCTTATCTTAAATTTGGAACCTTTCTTTATTTCCTTTTTTTAGTCATTCCATATTCAATTTACAATTACAACAGATGAAATGAAAGGTTTTTTTTTGAATCTAATCGAAATTGAAAGTAGTAGCAGGACAAATTGAGATCTATAGTCATATATAACCAGTGACTATCTAATATGACATATACGTGTGTTTCTTCCATACCGTAAACCAATTAGTTGTGGCTTCGAGTCAATCGGATTCAAGAATCCATCTTTGAAACTTCCAAAAAAGAAAGAGTTGTCTTATAGGAATTAGATTTTATATCTACCTAGTTTGACCCCCCCGGAGTAAAATAGAAAAAGTGGATTAAACATCAAACAAAGAATCCATATTTTTAGGAAAAATAGGAAAAAGATCTTTTAGATGGATCTCTTTCCTATTTTTATATTTTTTTATTATATTTCACTAAATCGTATACTTATTTATATTTTTTTATATCTTATCCTTACTTGCATCTTTTTTTGGGGGGGGATAATCCTTTTGATTATTATTAATCATTTTACAAATTTCTTTCTATTTTTTTGATTGATGCCCCTTAAGTAGATTATCGTGAGCCACACATACCTTGTGGAGGGCTAAACGAAAAAAAAATAGACTATTTTGATAACTGGTCAATGATGCCCTTCCATGGATTCACCTATATAAGCCGCAGCTAGTGTAGCAAAAATAAGAGCTTGAATACCGCTTGTAAATAATCCAAGGAACATAACAGGTATAGGAACTACTAAAGGTACTAACGAAACAAGAACAACAACTACTAATTCATCAGCTAATATATTTCCGAAAAGTCGAAAACTAAGAGATAAGGGTTTTGTGAAATCTTCTAAGATGTTAATCGGTAAAAGAATTGGAGTTGGTTGGATATATTTACCAAAATAAGCCAATCCTTTTTTTGAAATACCCGCATAGAAATAGGCTACTGACGTAAGTAAAGCTAATGCAACAGTAGTATTTATATCATTTGTGGGTGCAGCTAACTCTCCATGAGGTAACTTTATGATTTTCCAAGGCAAAAGAGCCCCGGACCAATTCGAAACAAAAATAAATAGAAACAGAGTTCCAATAAATGGAACCCAAGGACCATATTCTTCTCCAATCTGAGTTTTGCTCACGTCTCGAATGAATTCAAGGACATATTCAAAGAAATTCTGACCAGAAGTGGGAATAGTTTGCGGATTTCGAACAACTAGAATGGTTGAAACTAATAAGATAGCAATTACAACCCAAGAGGTAATAAGTACTTGAGCATGTACTTGAAAATCCCCTATTTGCCAATAGAAATGTTGACCTACTTCCACAGCAGATATATTGTATAATCCGTTTAATGTGTTGATGGAACATAATAGAACATTCATATTGTCCTGCCCTCTAAAATAAAAAAATATAACTTGAAAGGGAATTATTTTGATTCAACCATTTCCTTTTTACTTTCATTTTCCATTTTGAATACCTACTCATCACATAATATTTCTGTTTGTTCTTTTTATTTTTTCACAATTTTGTAATGGTATAATAACCGATTCCAAAAATCTATGAATTTCCCACCAAAATATAAAAATGGATTTATCTTATTATTAATCAATACTTTTGTATATAGTTAGAACGACCCTCACAAATTGCAAATACTAATTTGTTAAGAATTAATTGGATTGAAGCTATAGCATCATCATTAGCTGGAATCGGAATATCTGCGAGATCTGGGTCACTATTAGTATCGATTAAACAAATCGTTGGAATTCCTAAAGTGATACATTCTTGAAGAGCCGTATATTCTTCTTGCTGATCAACGATTATTACAATATCGGGTAATCCCGTCATATATTTGATGCCGCCCAGATATGTTTCCAAATGAGATAATTGTCTCTTCAACATAGCGGCATCTCTTTTTGGAAGAGAGTTGAGTTTCCCCATCTTTTGCTCCGTTCTCAGGTCCCTGAACTTAAGAAGTCTCGTTTCTGTAGTATACCAATTAGTTAACATACCGCCGAGCCATTTTTTATTAACATAATGACATCGAGCTCTTATTGCCGCCCTTGTTACTGAATCGGCTGCTTTTTTTTTTGTACCAACAATTAAGAATTGTTTTCCTCTGCTTGCTGCATCAAAAACCAAATCACAAGTTTCTGATAAAAAACGAGCAGTTTGAGTAAGATTTATAATATGAATACCCTTACGCTTTGTGGATATATAAGGTGCCATTCGAGGATTCCATTTCCTAGTATCATGGCCAAAATGAACTCCCGCTTCCATCATCTCTTCCAAAGTTATGTTCCAATATCTTTTTGTCATTTATCCCCACACTTTTTTTTTTTTAAAAAAAAGTTGAAAAAAAAAAGACCAGGTATACTGAAATAGAAATAAATAATTGTTCCAACGGAACCTTCTCTTTTATTGAAGATTGGCCATTAATACATAATCAGACCATTCATTTTTTTCTATGGATTTATTATACTTACTTTATTACCAAATCAAATGACTGCATTTAAGGGGATGAATCTAATCTGCTTTTAGGAAGCATTTAATCCTAAATTTCTAATGTATCACATAATCACAAAAATTATTTGAAATGAAAAAAATCTAATAATTTTCTGTGATGGAACAAAACATTTCTAAATTCTACTTCGAACAATTTTTTTTTTTTTCCAAGGTAATCTTGTTATGTTGCCTTGACCGGGAACGGTGCAGTATGCTTTTGAATCCAGTTCCAACGGGTATCATTCCCCCTAAAACAACATTCTCTTTAAGACCTTTCAACCAATCGATACGACCCCGAAGAGCGGCTTTTGCTAAAACTCTAGCAGTTTCTTGAAAACTAGCTTCGGATATGAAACTTTGAGTATTCAGAGATGTTTTTGTTATTCCCAATAATAAAGCTCGGTAACAAATCGCTTCTTCCAAGGCACGCCCCGTTCGTTCGGCTCGCAATAATCCAATTAGTTCGCCAGGTAAAAATACATTAGACATTCCATCTTCTGAAACCAAGACTTTGGATGTTATTTGGCGCACAATAATTTCTATATGTCTATTATGGATGTGTACTCCCTGGGATCGATAAACCTTTTGGATTTTATTAACCAAAGAAATACGACTTTGCGCTATAGTTAGCTCAGCACCAATCAAGAATCCCCAAGGAATGCCGAGAATTTTTGTTATACACTCGTTCCAAGCATCAATTCTTTTTTCTAGATTCATCGATATTGAATCAATCGAACGTATTTCTAATATCTGTTCCACTTTAGGAAGACCTTGTGTTATATCACCGGATCGCGATTTTTCATATATAAATGTAACTAATATATCTCCTTCATAAAGGATTTCTCCATAATCGCCATGAATGGTTGCTCCGGGAGTTGCCAAATAAGGGTTAGCCGATCTTATTATTACAGAATCCATTTGAACAGTTAAAACTTGCCCCGATTTTAGTTTTTGTTGTGGTCCATTTTTTGTTTGAGCTATACATATATTTTCACAAATAAATTGTCCAAGACTAATTATTGGAAACGTTTTTTCACAAAAATTATGATGGAGAAAATACCAATTCAAATGCAATGGATTTAAAACGATGTTACTGTATAGATCGGGTTTAAAAATTTGCTCGTTTTCGTCCATTAAATAATATTTTATTCCTTTAAACGTTTCTTTGAATTTGTCAAGTTGCAAATTTGGAGTTATTGAGATCTGATTATGAGTTATTAAACGGTAAAATGAATCCAAATTTGCAATTTGAAGGGCTATTCCTAAAGGGCCTAACGAATTCTTAATTGGAATTATAGGATCTTTTTTGATCCCATTGTGATTGTGATATTTGACATTGTTTAATGGTCTCATTTGAAAACAATTAGATGATGACAAAATTATCAAAGATGGGCATTCCTTATTTCTATTCAACAACATACGAATAGTTCCGTGATTTTGGCTAAGTGATTGTTGAATTTTTGCTTTGGAATGAATAGAGAAAAATGGATTCATATTGATCCGATCCGATTCATTATCCGAGAGCAGTCCTAAACCAGATGGGTCATTCCGTTTTCGGATATATGAAGTATGAGATTTCACTAAGTCAATTCTTAGGAAAGACTCAATCAAACCATTTGTACTTACTTCAACAAAGGAAGCGAGGGCCTCCTCAATAGAAGAACTTTTTTTATCTTGATCCCAATTCAAGACTAAACAAGTCCGAACTAATTGAATCCTTGTGTCGGAAATTCCCCGAATGGATTTTCCATTTCCA